AAATATATAAATAAAAGTAAATAAATATAGAAAAAAACGAAAAGGCGGGTAGCGGGAATCGAACCCGCATCGGTAGCTTGGAAGGCTAGGGGTTATAGTCGACGTCAACTCAGGATTTTTAACGTCTCTAATTCAAAACCGAACATGAAACTTTGGTTTCATTCGGCTCCTTTATGGAAGATGGAGAAATTACATGATCTAAGCTGGGAATGAAAAAAAGTAACAAAATTTGATCCATACCATCTATGTCAGCTTTTCGCTCTTGAATGTATTCAAGACGGCTCGCTTTATAGATGATCCCTCTATAAGAGTAAGATTAGAAAAATCTTTTTAGTTAGTTCGTTCTCTATTTCTAGTGGAGAGAATCCTGAGGAAAGGTCTTCTTTTCTACCGAGCTAAAGGAATATTTTGATGTCTATAGTAAACCAAAGACATCATTTTATAGCTATTTTGCTTCCATTTTCCCTCGACAAATAAAAAATAAAAAATAGAAGATTTAGTTACGATTAGAAATTTTTTTACTTTCCTTATCCATGGATCCTTTACTCATACTCATTCAATTGGAAGTAGTGATCCAATTCAAAAAAGATTCTGTTTCGTAATTTCATAATCCAAGTTTCAAATTTCGACTTTCAATTTGGATAAAAATCACGAGAATGTGGATTTGTCCTCGAATTTGTCATTGCGAGGTAAAGGGTTAAATCCTTCTTAAGAAATGAAGTTTTTGTTCGGAATACAAAGAAAACCGAAGGACCCCTTAACTATTAGGGGATTCATATAACGAATCTCACTTTTACCACTAAACTATACCCGCTACAATGTCATTATTGTATAGAAATGGGTTTTTGTCGAACAACAAATCATTCTAACAGTATCCGTAAAAATCATGAAACTTAGAGTGTTTCTGCCTTTTGTCAGGTGACTCTAATTATTAATATAATTTTTATTTATTTAAATTTAATAAAAAAAAAAAAAAATAAAAAGGGATTCGAATGATCTTTTTTTGCTGGAGGGGTTTGGACCGATTAGGGTTCGAAAAAATAACTTCAGTTATAACCTAAAAATACCTGATCTAAGAATCCCCGATTAAAAAATGGAACCCCCTTTTTTTCACGTAAAGCATTTATCAAACAAAATAAGGTAGGATCTTTTAAATTTTAGGAAGTAGTTCCAACTATATCTAGTATCTAGTAAAAAAAGCGAATAGTCCCGTTTAGGCTAAAGTATTTTTAAAAGAAAAAAAGGCCCGGCTAGGTACTAACCCGGCCAGGCCGTGGGAATTACAAAGCCCTTACTCTTACTTTATCAAAAAAAAGGGTGGGATTTCGGTTAAACTTTCTTTATATTTAGATCTATATAATAAAGGAAAAATAACGAAGAAAAAATCTTTTCAATCCTTACCTTATACATGTTAAGTAATGTAACATAGTACTTATTCTTTTTCAATTGGAGAGATGGCTGAGTGGACTAAAGCGTCGGATTGCTAATCCGTTGTACGAGCGATTCGTACCGAGGGTTCGAATCCCTCTCTTTCCGTTTCCGTTGAATTTATCTTTTCATTTTCGTTAATAAATATAATATTTATCGGAAAGTAAACCCTTTTTTTATAGTAAAATTCCTAGTTAAAGGAGTAAATCGAAAAAATGCTAAGCAAATCATAAAGCAAAAGAACGGAAAAAGTCTTCTCCTATTTTTTTATTCTTCTCGTCCAGGATTACGTCCTGGATCATTAGATAGGAATCCGAAGATGAAGAGAGAAACAAAGAATATAACTACTGTGTAAACGAAGAGTTTGAGAGTAAGCATTACACAATCTCCAATATCATTTTTTTTGTAAAAAGAGAATAGATTCTCCGTTTTTATACCACATATCCTAACTTTTTTGATACTAAGAAATTCAGCTGTTTTTAAAAGCTGAATTTTAAAAAATTCAATTCTAATATTTTGGAAGAAGACTTTTGTCTTTCATCTCCAAAACAAAATTCTAGTAAATTGTTGGGTAACCCACTAGAGTTTTTCATTGGAAAAAAGGGTCAGAATGAAGAAATGAGGTGATCCAGATTTAGCGCAACTTTTTCTGCACCAAGAGATCAGCCCTATCGGATCTTATCAATTATTCGAATTTTTTTATTGAAGAAAACATGCAGTTTTCTAGGATAGTTTTTTCTCGAACAGCATTAAATATCTCAGCGAAAGCTTACAGCAGCTTGCCAAACAAAGGCTAAGAGAAAAAATAGTAGAGGTATAACTGGCATAAGATCGACAATTGGATTTAAAAAGGCGTAGGCCTCGGGTAATTTGGCAAATAAAAAATGAATTGAATAAAGGTCAGAATTAAGACAGATACCGCTCAAACTGAAGATATTAAGCATAACATTTATTGTTCTTAGAGATAATTGCTTTTTGATTGAGTTATTGATTTTGATTGAGTTATTGATATAAGGGAAAGTGAAGAAAGTAAAATAGACTCAAAAACCCTTCTTTTTATTTGAACTTACCCAACCAAAAATCCTTCGATTTTCAATTCAAAATAGAAGAAATTCAAATTTCATACAATAGCTTATATCTTAATTAAATTCGATGTAATGATCAATCCATTTTTATTTTATATAATTCTATATCGATGCCTGTTCAAAATTATTAGAAATTTTGGATGGAATTGACGAACCACTACTACGAACAGTAGTGTTTATTAGTGAAGAATATAAATCGAAGTGGGGCGTGGCCAAGTGGTAAGGCAACGGGTTTTGATCCCGCTATCCGGAGGTTCGAATCCTTCCGTCCCAGAAGATATGGATTATATGCGAATAAATAAAAAAATATTTTTTTATTTTTTCAAAAGGCTAGCGTATTGGATAGAAGTTGATTCTTCTTTTTACTTTTTACTACTACTGATTTGAGTCTGAACCATATCTTTTTTACAAACTCAATTGAGATATGTATATATATATATATATATTTTTCGGGCAGGGATAACGAAGATAGATCACACTAGTTTGAATAAAAAAAAGAAGTCGTCCAACCCTTTCATCGTAGGAACATGCTCTTTCATATTCATAGTGAAGGTAAGTACTTATAATTAGAATTAGTAATAAATTTGCAATTCTACACAAAATCTACACAAAAGGTATTTAGTAATTGACTTCATTCAAGGGTATTACGTCTCTTCAGACAAGACTCTAGTAGGGTAAAATAAAAGCTAAGAACAAGAAACTTAATCCGAATCCTTTTTTATACTTTCTACCTAGGCTAGCTCAGATATTTCATTTCAGAAATCTGCAAAAGGTCCGCTTTTTATTTATGCTTCATGATATCCATAACGAAAAGTATCCGTTTTAATACCTTTATATGTTCGCCAAATCTCATTAATAAAAGGTCAAGTAAATTAGATCCGTAACAGATGCCTTTTTCCTTTGAACCCGCTTTTTTAGGTATTTCCATTTTTGCTCTAATTTCAAAAATGAATTAATAATTGTAAATCGAGATAACAATTTTGAGAAGAGGTTATTCGTATATTCGAGTTACTTTATGGAAAGATTCTATAAAATTTACTTTCAAGTGGGGACTTCCATGGATTGTTCTATTTCAGTAACAATGGTTTAATTGAAATAGTTAATCCATAATTAAATTATTAAGGTGACGCTTGTTTAACTTAGCAAATCGATACGGAAATCCTTTACTCGTTCGATTCCTATTGCGTTAATCAGATAAAGCAATAAAAAAGAAAAATTTTCCACAGATATCGCTTTTTTTTCACTTCATAAAAAACTGGAATTTTTTTGTTTTTTTATTTAACCCTTTTCCTTAACCTATCGTTAGTTGAAGTAGACAAGAATGAAAGAACGATGGGTTTTTCTATCTTAGGATAGGTTAAAATACTTTAGTCAAATACTGATGTAGAAGTAATAAATGTATTTTCCAAATTTTCTATGATTTCCTGTTAGTTCTCGGGACTCAAAACTGTGGATTCGTTAAAAAGAACTCGTTTATTCATGTTATTTCGATTTTTATACAATACAATTTGGGAGTTAAATAGGGGATGTAAGTTGAATTCTTCGTGCGGACGTTCTTAGAAACGAATTTCGCCACGCACCCATATATACGTAAAATAAATGCCTATATACAGAATACTGCCCAAACCAATGACTACTCATGATTTCATTTCTAAACTATAGGATGTTATGGTAAAACTTCGTTTGAAACGATGTGGTAGAAAGCAACGTGCGACTTGAAGGACATGATCAGCTGTGGATTTCTTACATCCGTCATTTTAGATAGCAATGAAAGTGCCCTTGGCTCGACATCTTTTGGTCTGTTCTATTACTCTCGATTGTAATTCAAATAGTCCATAATATGATGGAGCTCGAGTCTAAAGTCTAAAGTATTGATTGATTTCTCAGGGGCAGGGATCTAGGGTGAGTGCCAATGACTAAGTTGGAACAACTTCGTAAGTGTATTTTCAAATCAAAAGGATCAAATTCGAGCACGTTTCAAACCCGTTTTTCGAGTTGTTAAAACTCTTTTGATTCAAAGTGGATAAAGCGGAAATCAAGCATTCGACTGGATTTGATTCTTTGATATAAGAAAGCCTAAAAAAAGGGTATGTTGCTGCCATTTTGAAATGATTAAGGATCACCGAAGTAATGTCTAAACCTAAGGATTCAAAACAAAGATAAAAGATCGTGGAACAAGGAAAGACTTTTTTCAATTGTCTTAATAACTAGTTAATAACTAGAGAGAGGAATAAAAAACTTCTAAACGGGACAGAAAGAGGTTAGAGACCGCTCAATAACGAAAATGCCTAAGGTCATTCTTTGAACTATTTGAGAGTTATCGAACTTGAGTTATGAGGACGAATGCCTTTTTTGTTTTTTTTTTTTCGAAACAAGAAAGGGCGCTATTTTGATTCTATTTGTTTAATGATTTTAGGGATCTACTTGGCATTCAAATTAAATTATAGAATTTCGAATCATTTTTTCTTGAGCCGTACGAAGGGAAAACTTCTTATACGGTTCTAGGGGGGGTCTTATATCTATCCCAATGAGCTGTTTATCGAATTGTTGCAATTGATGTTCGAGCCCGAAGAGAAGGAAGAGATCTTCGTAAAGTGGGTTTTTATGATCCGATAAGAAATCAAACCCAGTTAAACGTTCCTGCTCTTCTCTATTTCCTTGAAAAGGGGGCTCAACCGACAGGAACTGTTCATGATATTTCAAAGAAGGCAGATGTATTTAGGGAACTTTTTCTTAATCAATCGAAATTAAAGAAATAATACAAAAAAAGAGTGTGGGTATGACTCGGATCTATTCGTTTTCTTAGTCTTACTCTAATCAGAACCCATTTTTTTGTTCCTATAAAATCCCATGATAAGAAAGAAAATACCTTGTATGTATATGTATTGATAGAAAAATCTTCAAATGAATAGAATAGCTCAAGAACTTGGATCTTATAAATCGAAAATTTTGATATTCCCTGTAACTTTAATTGGATGGTTTTGGTTGGAGTTATAAAAGACGAGATTAAACTTGCTTTGTCAACTTATTATTTTATTGATTAATTAATCCCAGTATATTTTTATTTTTTTTTTCATCTTTGTCTTTGCTATTTCCATTTAGTTTTTATTTATCTATATTTAGATATGTAGCTAATCCATGTAGTGCCAATCCAACACAAGTCCTTCTTTTTTTCTTAGTAATTTCGAATGCAATTTGTTGCCCTTTTTGTATTATATTCTTTTCTGAACATTTATCTTGACAACAGTCTATTGAACAAATATAATTAAATCGTGACTAAAAAGAAAAAGATCTATGTATCTTTGTTCCATAGATTCTTGTTTTTTTTCCTTCATTTTTATTAGTTTTTAATTTAATTCAGTGTTTTGATTGTGTCATGCAATCTTTAGTTTGGTTTTGACTGGATTTATAGACTTTCCTTTTTGGTTTGGGGTTGCTAACTCAACGGTAGAGTACTCGGCTTTTAAGTGCGACTAGGATCTTTTACATATCTGTATGAAGCAAGGGATTCGTCCGTACCGTCGGTAGAGTTTGTACGACCACGACTGATCCTAAATGGGAATGACTGGAAAAAATAGCATGTCGTATCAATAGAGAAGTCTGAGAATATTTAATTCTGCAAAACTCGATCCTGATTTTAATTCTTGGAGCAAAAAATGAATTGAAAGTTGGGTCAGGTGAATAAATGGATAGAGCCTTTTGGCTCCAATTTTAGGGAAACAAAAAGCCACGTGCTTATGTTCGTAATTTGAATGAATACCCGATCTAATTATACGTTAAAAATATATTAGTGCCTGCTACGGGAAAGGCTTCTCCCATGAATGGATTATCCATTAAAAAAATCCTAACTATTCTCCCTTTTAGAGTGGAGATGACTGTGTAAAAGAAGCCGTAGATTGATAAGTATCCATTTTCCAAAATCAAAAGAGCGATTAAGTTGAAAAAATAAAGGATTTCTAATCACCTTCTTCTACTATAATGAATACTCAGTTTTTATATGGAAAAGAGAGGATAGAGAGTCCGTTGATCAGTTTCCTTATCTCCGGGGTATTTTTTCCTCTAATACCTTGTTTTGACTGTATCGCACTATGTATCATTTGATAATCCACGAAATCCATTATCTTTTATTTAAATCGAAGTTCCATTTAAAATGGAGGCAGTTAAAGGATATTTAGAACTTGCTAAGTCTCATCAACATGACTTCCTATATCCACTTATTTTTCAAGAGTATATTTCTTCATTTGCTCATGATCATAGATCCGTTTTGTTGGAAAATGTGGATTATGACAAAAAATTGAGTTTTCTACTTCTTAAGCGTTTAATTAATCGAATGTATCAACAGAAGCATTTTGCTCTTTTTACTAATGGTTCTAACAAAAATGTATTTTTGGGGCACAACAAGAATTTGTATTCTCAAATGCTATCAGAAGCTTTTTCAGTAATTATAGAATTTTTTTTTTCTCTACGACTAGAATCTTCTTTTGCAAAGAAAGAAATCGTACAATTTCAGAATTTACGCTCAATTCATTCCTTATTTCCGTTTTTAGAAGATCAATTTATACATTTAACTTCTGTGTCAGATATAGAAATAACCATTCCCATCCATCTCGAGATATTGGTTCAAACCCTACGCTACTGGGTGAAAGATGCTTCTTCGTTACATTTAGTACGATTCTTTCTTTATAAGTATGATAATTGGGATAGCTTTATTACACTAAAGAAACCCATTTCCAGTTTTTTAAATTTTAAAAGGAATCAAAAATCTTTGTTGTTCCTGTATAATTCGCATGTCTGCGAATCCGAATTCATCTTCGGGTTTCTGCGTAACCAATCGTTGCATTTACGATCAACATCTTTTGGAGTCTTTTTTGAGCGAATCCACTTCTATGAAAAAAAAAACACACTTCTACAAGAAGTGTTTTCTATTCAAACTAAGCTGAGGTTGTTCAAGGATCCGTTTATTCATTATGTTAGGTATCAAGGAAAA